GTACGAGTATCTACAGGACCTAAATTATCAACGGGCTCTCCAAGAACGTTGAAAATTCGTCCTAGAGTAGCTCCACCGACTGGAACACTTAGAGGAGTTCCCGTGTCAATTACTTCCATTCCTCTCGTCAGACCGTCTGTAGCACTCATAGCTACAGCTCTGACTCGATTATTTCCCAATAATTGCTGTACTTCACAGGTTACATTAATTTGCTTACCGGCGGTATCCTGACCCTTAACTATCAAAGCGTTGTAAATATTAGGCATCTTGCCCGGGGGAAAGGCTACATCCAGTACCGGACCAATGATTTGAACAATACGCCCCTGATTTTTTTCTTCGAGTGTAGAAACCCCAGGACCGGAAGTAGTAGGATTGGTTCTCATAATAATAATCAAAAGTGAAATATGTCGAAATCGATTGCGAATAATTACCGAATTGAAAAGAAATGGAAATGTCCGATATCAAATGGGTCGGTTAATTGAATAAGAATGAATAAGAAATAGAAAGTGAGAGTTCGACCGATTTGATTTTGTTAGTACCTTACGACCAAATTCCATTTTTTACTCATTCAATGAATGAGTTCATTTTCAAGTTCAACCAACGCCTTTTTTCAAACAAAAAATATCAAGTAGATAAATAAGAATCATGAGAAAGTCTTTTATTTCTCTATCATTAGATAGAATTCTATCCCTATTTTCTATGTAATTCGAGCCGGATCTCTATTTAGAATATGATTCATTATTCCTATCTTATTGACCGTTGCTCATTCCTTATTTCAGCATATTCATTTCCGCCTACTCTTGTTTTATTTATCTTTTTCATGTTCATGTATGAATGGAATCCCGCCTATTTTCCCATCTAGGATTTACATATACAACATATACCGCTGTCAAGGGTGAATATTTGATTATTTCGGTATTTCGATGAAGAGACTTTTTGAAATTTTCAAAGATTGGGTTGCGCCATATATATGAAAGAGTATACAATAATGATGTATTTGGTGAATCAAATACCATTGTCTAATAACGAACCGTTCAAATTAGTGGATAGTTGGTACTATTTAATTGAAAATTTTTTGAGAAATATTCTCCTGTTTGTGAAAGGTTTCATTCACGCCTAGCTTAATCCATGTCGAGTAGACCTTGTTGTTGTGAGAATTCTTAATTCATGAGTTGTAGGGAGGGACTTATGTCACCAAAAACAGAGACTAAAGCTTACGTTGGATTCAAGGCTGGTGTTAAAGATTACAAATTAACTTATTATACTCCTGAGTATGAAACCAAAGATACTGATATCTTGGCAGCATTCCGAGTAACTCCGCAACCCGGAGTTCCGCCCGAAGAAGCAGGGGCTGCAGTAGCTGCCGAATCCTCTACTGGTACATGGACAACTGTATGGACCGACGGACTTACCAGCCTTGATCGTTACAAAGGACGATGCTACCACATCGAGCCCGTTGCTGGGGAGGAAAATCAATATATTTGCTATGTAGCTTATCCTTTAGACCTTTTTGAAGAAGGTTCTGTTACTAACATGTTTACTTCCATTGTGGGTAATGTATTTGGCTTCAAAGCCCTACGAGCCCTACGTCTGGAAGATCTACGAATTCCTCCTGCTTATTCCAAAACTTTCCAAGGCCCACCCCATGGAATCCAAGTTGAAAGAGATAAATTGAACAAGTATGGTCGTCCTTTATTGGGATGTACTATTAAACCAAAGTTGGGGTTATCGGCTAAGAACTACGGTAGGGCGGTTTATGAATGTCTCCGCGGTGGCCTTGATTTCACCAAGGATGATGAAAATGTGAACTCCCAACCATTTATGCGCTGGAGAGACCGTTTCGTATTTTGTGCCGAAGCTCTTTATAAAGCGCAGGCCGAAACGGGTGAAATTAAAGGACATTACTTAAATGCTACGGCAGGTACATGCGAAGAAATGATAAAAAGGGCCGTATTTGCTAGAGAATTGGGAGTTCCTATCGTAATGCATGACTACTTAACGGGGGGGTTCACCGCAAATACTAGCTTGGCTCATTATTGCCGAGACAACGGCCTACTACTTCATATCCACCGTGCAATGCACGCAGTTATTGATAGACAGAAGAATCATGGTATGCACTTCCGTGTACTAGCAAAAGCATTACGTATGTCTGGTGGAGACCATGTTCACTCAGGTACGGTAGTAGGTAAACTAGAAGGGGAGCGGGAAATTACTCTGGGTTTTGTTGATTTGCTACGTGATGATTTTGTTGAAAAAGATCGAAGTCGCGGTATTTATTTCACTCAAGATTGGGTCTCTATGCCAGGCGTTTTGCCTGTAGCTTCAGGGGGGATTCACGTTTGGCATATGCCTGCCCTGACCGAGATCTTTGGGGATGATTCCGTACTACAGTTTGGTGGAGGAACTATAGGACACCCTTGGGGAAATGCACCCGGCGCAGTAGCGAATCGTGTGTCTTTAGAAGCGTGTGTACAAGCTCGTAATGAAGGACGTGATCTTGCTCGTGAGGGTAATGAAATTATTCGTGAAGCTGCTAAATGGAGCCCTGAACTGGCGGCTGCTTGTGAAGTATGGAAAGAAATCAAATTCGAATTCGAAGCAATGGATACCTTGTGATCCAGTAGTTCTAGTTTGTTCCTTTAGTTTCAATTAAACTCGGCCCAATCTTTTACTAAAAGGATTGAGCCGAATAAAATAGAATAAAATAAAGAAAATAAAGAAAAAGCAACGAGGATCCCATGTATTTGCATCTATTTTGCATAATATTATCTATATAGATAGATAATATATGTCCACCTTGCCTAAGATATAAATAAAAAATAAGATCTAAGATTTAATAACTCAACGCTGCTATTGTTAGATCCATAATTAATCCTATGGATCCTTAGGATTGGTGGATCCTTTTATATCCCACAGTTTAGGATCATAAAAAAATCAAACAAACTAAGGGTCACAATTTCTTCTACCCATCCTGTATATTGCCCTTTTCATTCTGTGTTGCAATAGAAATTTCTTATTCTCTTATATAATATTATAAGATATATATATATATAATATTATAAGATATATAATAAGAGTGCGTATTCTATTATAATAGTATGAGATTTTACGAAAGAAAATGATTTCTTCATAGTATAGTGAAGAAGAATTTGGATCTTTTTCTTGTCGATAATAATTTGTATACAACATGGGAGAAACCTCTCCCTCTTTCTATTTTATATAGAAGAAAAGGTTCTATCATATCTATCATATATAGTAAATTACTAAACATTCCAGATTCCCATGAGAAAATCATTTATTTATTGCAATACTTAACTCCCTAATTGCAATACTTAACTCCCTAATTGCAATACTTAACTCCCTATTATATTACTTAATTTCATAATCTTAGTGATTGAATTTATATGTTTATTACGATAGGAGATAAAATAGTGAACTGATTATTCATCGAATGACTATTCATCTATTGTATTTTCATTCAAATAAGGAAAGGTTCTATGGAAAGGCGGTGGTTCAATTCGGTGTTGTCTTACGGGAAGTTAGAATACTGGCGCGGGCTAAGTAAATCAATGGGCAGTTTTAGTAGTCCTATTGGAAATATCAGCGGAAGTGGGGGCTCCACTATAAATGATAGGGATAAAAATATTGAGAATTGGGGTGATAGGGGCAGTTATAGTTGCCCTAGTGTTGATTATTTATTCGGTGTTATGGACATTTTTGGTTTGGTTTCTGACGAGACTTTTTTCGTCAGGGATGGTAGTGGTGACACCTATTCCGTATATTTTGATGTCGAGAGTCAGGTTTTTGAGATTGACAATGATAGTTCTTTTCTAAGTGAACTAGAAAGCTCTTTTTCTAGTTATCTGAATAGTAGATTTGGGCCGAAGGACGACAATCGCGATTATTATTGTTACATGTATGATACGAAATACAGTTGGAATACGCACATTAATAGTTGCATTGATAGCTACCTTCGCTCTGAAATCCATATTGATAGTTACATTTCAAGTAGTAGAGACTATTACAACGATAGTTACATTTATACTTTCATTTTTAGTGAAAGTGTAAATGATAGTGAGAGCGGGAGCTCGGGTATAAAAACTAGCACTAATGATAACGATTCCAATATAAGAGAAAAATCGAACGATAACGATTTCGATATAAATAAAAAATACAGACATTTATGGGTTCAATGCGAAAATTGTTATGGATTAAATTATAAGAAATTTTTTCAGTCAAAAATGAATATTTGTGAACAATGTGGATATCATTTGAAAATGAGTAGTTCAGATAGAATCGAACTTTCGATTGATCCGGGCACTTGGGATCCTATGGATGAAGACATGGTTTCTATCGACCCTATTGAATTTCACTCGGAGGAAGAACCCTATAAAGATCGCCTCGATTCTTATCAAAGAAAGACGGGTTTAACTGAGGCCGTTCAAACAGGTGTGGGTCAACTAAACGGTATTCCTGTAGCAATTGGGGTTATGGATTTTCAGTTCATGGGGGGTAGTATGGGATCTGTAGTAGGCGAGAAAATAACCCGTTTGATCGAGTATGCTACTAATAGATCTCTACCCGTCATTATGGTGTGTGCTTCTGGGGGAGCGCGCATGCAAGAAGGAAGCTTGAGCTTGATGCAAATGGCGAAAATATCTTCTGTTTCATACGATTATCAATCAAATAAAAAGTTATTCTACGTATCAATCCTTACATCTCCTACAACTGGTGGAGTAACCGCCAGTTTTGGTATGTTGGGGGATATCATTATTGCCGAACCCAACGCCTACATTGCTTTTGCGGGTAAAAGAGTAATTGAACAAACGTTGAATAAAACAGTTCCCGAAGGTTCACAAGTGGCTGAGTATTTATTCCATAAGGGCTTATTCGATCTAATTGTACCACGTAATCCTTTAAAAAGTGTTCTGAGTGAATTTTTTCAGTTACATGGTTTCTTTCCTTTGAATTCTAATTCAAAGCATTAGCCTCAATTATTTTCAACGAATTGGAGTTCATCGGAATAAAATCAAAATAACAATAAAAACAACGTAGTTTTTCTTTGGTTACATAAGTTCACAGTTCGATAGTAAGAATATAAGTAAGAATCAAATCAAAAGTTTTGGATAATGACTTTTTTCGTTTTTCTCCAGATTGAATCGATTTTTCTCCTATCCCTTATTTTAGTACAGTATTACTGATTACTAATCAGTAACCCCCTATATTAGGGGAAAGGGTGAATTCTTCTTTTCTAGGGATAGCATTTTTTAGGAAAATAAAAGAAATTCTATGTTCCCTTATTACGTATTAAGATATAGAATACGAAAAATGCAAATAATGAAAATTTCTAATCGAAGTCTTGCCTATTTTTATATCTCCTGAGAACCCACATTTTGGACTAGGAATTCCCGTTTTGTTAGATTGGATCCTAACGAATGAATCCTTATAAGAAAAAGGCCTTATTATTATTAATCAGAAGATTAAGGGGGAAAACTAATAAAAAAGCGGATTATCTATCATAGACCCATTTCATGTAGAAAGCTAAATAGGCACACCCCCTTTTGTTCTACATTCTTTTCACTTATGATATACTTATCATACTTATAATATACTTATTATAAAATATCTTTATAATATAACATAACAGGTACAAATATTTAATCGAGGCACCCGTTCTATGACAGATTTCAGTTTACCCTCTATTTTGGTGCCTTTAGTAGGCCTAGTCTTGCCGGCAATTGCAATGGCGTCTTTATCTCTTCATGTTCAAAAAAACAAAATTGTTTAGCTTTGATGTAACCAAACCCTATCAATTTATTTTATTATTTGGCTTTGGATGATAATGATAATATAGATATCGATTTAGTAGAATATGGTACGACGTGTAGATCTTTACGAACACAAACAAAAAGCAGTTATGCACATTTTGTCTAGATACATGATAGATGAATCGAGTATATACATATAGGGATAACTGTTTTCAAAAAAGAAATTATCGGATCGGAAATAGAAAGTCAGTTTATCTATATGTTATGTAGATATACATAGTAAGATCATACTATAGAGGAATATTTTCTTTCTTATTTTACTTGCTAACCTGTTTGGTGAATTATTCCTAATGGATTGGATGGTATGATCATAGTGCTAGTTGATGAGAGTTACTTCGAGAGCAAAAAAATAATATAAGAAAGTCAAATCTATTTCATTTGGCTTAGCTTATTCTATCAATTCCAATAGAATACAACTGGATCTAGTATGAACCGGCGATCAGAACGTATATGGATAGAATTTATAACGGGGTCTCGAAAAACAAGTAATTTCTGCTGGGCTTGTATCCTTTTGTTAGGCTCGCTAGGATTCTTATTGGTTGGAATTTCCAGCTATCTTGGTTGGAATCTCATACCCCTATTCCCCTATCAGCAAATCGATTTTTTCCCCCAAGGGATTGTCATGTCTTTCTATGGAATTGCTGGTTTGTTCATTAGTTCCTATTTGTGGTCCACGATTTTGTGGAATATAGGTAGTGGTTATGATCGATTTGATAGAAAAGAAGGAATAGTGTGTATTTTTCGTTGGGGATTCCCTGGAATAAATCGCCGCATCTTCCTACGAGTATTTATGAGAGATATCCAGTCCATCCGAATCGAGGTCAAGGGGGGTGTTTATCCTCGTCGTGTCCTTTATATGGACATCAGAGGCCAGGGGTCCGTCCCCTTGACTCGTACTGATGAGAATTTCACTCCACGAGAAATTGAACAAAAAGCTGCGGAATCGGCCTATTTTTTGCGCGTACCAATTGAAGTATTTTGAAATGAACTGCATAATGAAAATTTTTTTTTTCAGTATGGGCGAAGGAACTCGGGAATACCCTTTTTGAATAGGGCCGGGGTCCCTTTGTTTATTAGAGCAAACCGCGTTCGATTCTATTTTCCCTGTTCCATTAGTAATACCGCCGTGACCTATAAAATAAAACAAACAGACGTATATAAAAGAAAAGAATCATAAGAAGACGCCTTTTTCAACAAGGGATTTTTTATGCATAATGGAAAACTCCATTTTTTAGACTAGTATCTAGTATAAAGTAAAATAAGCATGAATTGTATTCATCATACATATCAGAGCATAATCCTTCGGAATACTGTACAGAATTCATCTTTTTCTTTTTAGGGAAATACTTTGTTTTGTTCAATCAATATGCCAATATACCATATTACTATATACATACAGATGGGTTATCTCTCATAAATTATCTCTCCTTTTTCAAGAGATCTTTATTTTTATCCCCTCTTTTGTTCCTTGATAACTAAAGTATTTGATCTCTCATAAACATCCAACTTTTCTCCCGCTTTCCCCTCGTCCATTTCGGATTTTCTCATCAATATTCGTCGTCAGAAATATCCCTAAACTACCCCTGTGGTGTGGGCGGCTAGTGAAACATTTTTTTTCAATTATTGATTACCGAGGGAATGGAATTTCTTTCGTCTAGAAATGCGAAGAAGATTCATTACTTATTTAATGTTTAAGTGATTTAATGTTTAAGTGAAGGCGACTTTCAAGCATTCATCGAAAGAAACAAATGAAGAGAGGGTTGATTTGATCCATTGAGATATCTATCTGGAACGAACAATATTGGATCATTTCTTCACTCGAAAGAAAGAGGGGCCTTATCTATATCTTCTACTTAATATATATATCTTTATATATATCTTCTAGATATAGATATGAGCACTAAACGATCCAAGGTAATAGATCCACAGGTTCCATACCTTTTTATCGAACTCATGCTTCATAGAAATATCAGATTAGACGGAGTTTACGAATGAAGTAGGTTCATTAACAATTCAAAGAATAGATTCAAAGTGCCGAAAAAGAAAGCATTGGCCCCGCTCCTATATCTTGTATCTATAGTTTTTTTACCGTGGTGGATCTCTCTTTCATTTCAAAAAAGTCTGGAACCTTGGATTACTAATTGGTGGAATAGCAGGAAATCCGAAACTTTTTTGAATGATATTCAAGAAAAGGGCGTTCTAGAAAAATTCATAGAATTAGAGGAACTACTTCTGCTAGACCAAATAACAAAAGAGTGCCCCGAAACACAGATACAAAAGCTTTATATAGGAATATACAAAGAAACGATTCAATTGGTGAAAATTAAAAATGAAGAGCATATCCATATTATTTTACAGATTTTGGCGAATATAATCTGTTTTGCTACTCTAAGTGGCTATTCTATTCTATGTAATGAAGAACTTGTGATTGTGAATTCTTGGATTCAGGAATTCCTATATAACTTAAGCGACACAATAAAGGCTTTTTCTATTCTTTTAGTAACGGATTTATGTATTGGATTCCACTCACCCCATGGTTGGGAACTGATGATTGGTTTGGTCTACAAAGATTTTGGATTTGCTCATAATGAGCAAATTATATCCGGTCTTGTTTCTACCTTTCCAGTCATTCTAGATACCATTTTGAAATATTGGATCTTTCATTATTTAAATCGTGTATCTCCTTCACTTGTAGTGATTTATCATTCAATGAATGAATGAACAACTCGTTTGATCCGCTGATATGAATCAAACAATAATGTTACTTTGTATATAAACAAGCAAGCCATTTTGAATCTGATTCACTTTATACTTCTACCCGTGCAGGGTATTCAATTGCTCCTATATTCCAGTACAATTATTTCAGTCCAATGACAGAATTGTGGGTAGGGAACTAGGCTAGCTACCTACTTAATTTATTGTAGAAATTTCCGGGATCAATGATTGGACCATGCAAAATAGAAATACATTTTCTTGGGTAAAGGAACCGATAAATCGATCTATTTCTGTATTGATCATTATATATGTAATAACTCGGACATCTATTTCAAATGCATATCCTATTTTTGCGCAGCAGGGTTATGAAAATCCACGAGAAGCAACTGGACGTATTGTATGTGCCAATTGCCATTTAGCTAATAAACCAGTAGATATTGAGGTTCCACAAGCGGTACTCCCGGATACTGTATTTGAAGCAGTTGTTCGAATCCCTTATGATTCACAACTGAAACAAGTTCTTGCTAATGGTAAAAAGGGGGGTTTGAATGTAGGGGCTGTTCTTATTTTACCCGAGGGATTTGAACTAGCCCCCCCGGATCGTATATCTCCCGAGATGAAAGAAAAGATAGGCAATCTATCTTTTCAGAGCTATCGCCCCAATAAAAAAAATATTCTTGTAATAGGTCCCGTTCCTGGTCAAAAATATAGGGAAATTTTATTTCCCATTCTGTCTCCGGACCCCGCCGCTAAGAAGGACGCTCACTTCCTAAAATATCCTATATATGTAGGGGGCAACAGGGGTAGGGGTCAGATTTATCCAGATGGAAGCAAGAGTAATAATACAGTCTATAATGCTACAGCTGCAGGTACAATAACGAAAATTTTACGTAAAGAAAAAGGAGGATATGAAATATCCATCGCTGATGCATCGGACGGCCGCCAGGTGGTTGACAATATACCTCCAGGGCCAGAACTTCTTGTTTCAGAGGGTGAATCCATCAAACTTGATCAACCATTAACAAGTAATCCTAATGTAGGTGGATTTGGTCAGGGAGATGCGGAAATAGTACTTCAAGATCCATTACGGGTCCAAGGTTTGTTGTTCTTTTTGGCATCTGTTACTCTGGCACAAATCTTTTTGGTTCTAAAAAAGAAACAATTTGAGAAGGTTCAATTGTCCGAAATGAATTTCTAGGCCCGCGGATTCATCAAGTTATCAAAAAGAGATGCATTTTGGTTGATCGACATTGTATTATCCAAAAAAATCATGGAAAGCCCTTTTCTTGTTTTATTTATACGGTTTTCCACGCGATGTCGTAAATTACTTGTATACTACTTACTAGTAAAAGTATGTTGCAAAGAAGACTAATTGATCTGATCCTTTTTCGACCCAAATGGAAGTGGTTTGATTATGCCAGTCCTACTATTTTCAGATTGAAAATAGCATGTAATGT